AATAAAGTAAGCTAATATTTAAGCTAGTGGGTTCATACCCCAAATATGATTTTAATATCCTTTATTAATTTTTTTTAAAAAAACAATGTTATGAGTTATTATAATTTCAATTTTAATTTCAATTTCATCAAATTCTTGATTTATTTATTGACTAACAATAGAGATAAATCTTATAAGATTTATTCCTATCATAAATAGATACAAAACAAAAAATTGTAACTCTATAGCAATTTATTTCATTATTCAATCATTTTCTTCATCATTATTTTTCATTTCAAGATTTCAATTTAGCTTAAATAATTCAGAATTTTTTTTAATAATTATTAATGTATCACTTTTAATTAAACTAGCCATCATACCTTTTCATTTTTGATTGACTTCAATTAGGGAAACACTCAGATTTAATACTCTGTTTCTTATTTTATCACTACAAAAAATTATCCCCCTATTTATCCTTACAAAATTTTTTTTAAAAACATTAATTATCCTGGTTGTATTTTCAACCTTTTTCAGATCTTTAATAGCATTAAATTTAAAACTTATTAAAAAAATACTTATTTTTTCGTCAATTTCTCATCAAGGATGAATAATATGTTTAATTTTTAAAAAAGTTAATTTTTGAATTTTATATTTAGTTATTTATATATGGATTATTTATTCTATTATTAATCTTTGCAAAAAATACAATATATTTATACTCTCTAGGACTATAATTAATAAAATAAATTATAATGAAAAAATAAGTTTTATTAGCCAGTTTATATCCTTAGCCGGGATACCCCCTTTCTTAGGATTTTTCATAAAAATCATATCTATTTTTATTTTAATAAAATTGAGTTCTTTATTTGTGATAATTCTAATTATTTCTTCATTAATTAATTTATTTTTTTATTTTAAAATTCTTACTCCATTTTTATTTATTTTTAGAAAATCTTCAAAAAATAATAAAATTTCATTTAGAAAAACTTTTCTAATAAACATAAATTTCATAATTTTGATTTATTTCATAAATATATTAATTTTTTAAGATTTTAAGTTAAAAAAACTATTTACCTTCAAAGTAAAAATTATTATTTAATAAATCTTAAAATTAGTAAAAGAACAGTGTCATAAATAAATTTACAATTTAACGCCTAAAATTCAGCCATTTTACCGCGATGAATATACTCTACAAATCATAAAGACATTGGAACTATATATCTAATTTTTGGAAGATGAGCTGGAATAATAGGTATAAGAATAAGAATTCTTATTCGAATAGAACTAAGACAGCCTGGAACCCTAATTGGTAACGATCAAATTTACAATGTTATTGTAACCGCCCATGCATTCATTATAATTTTTTTTATAGTTATGCCAATTATAATTGGAGGTTTTGGAAATTGATTAGTTCCTATCATATTAGGAGCACCAGATATAGCATTCCCACGAATAAATAATATAAGATTTTGGTTACTTCCACCTTCATTATTTTTATTACTAAATTCATCATTAATTGAAACAGGAGCAGGAACAGGGTGAACTGTTTATCCTCCTCTTTCTTCAAATTTATCTCATTATGGGCCTTCAATTGATATAGCTATTTTTTCTCTTCATTTAGCTGGTGCATCATCAATTCTAGGCGCAATTAACTTTATTACTACAATTATTAATATACGATCCATTGGGATATCCCTTGAGCGTATACCTTTATTTGTATGATCAGTTTTAATTACAGCGATTCTTCTTCTTCTCTCTTTACCAGTTTTAGCTGGAGCTATTACTATATTATTAACAGATCGAAATTTTAATACTTCTTTTTTTGACCCTTCAGGGGGTGGAGACCCAATTTTATACCAACATTTATTCTGATTTTTTGGTCACCCTGAAGTCTACATTTTAATTCTTCCTGGTTTTGGAATAATTTCCCAAATTATTTGCTTTAGAACAGGAAAAAAAGAACCTTTTGGAAACTTAGGAATAATCTATGCAATAGCTGCTATTGGATTACTCGGTTTTATTGTATGAGCACATCATATATTTACAGTTGGAATAGATGTAGATACCCGAGCATATTTTACATCAGCCACTATAATTATTGCAGTACCCACAGGTATTAAAATTTTTAGTTGATTAGCTACACTTCACGGCTCCAATATTTCATATAATCCCCCAATTTTATGAGCCTTAGGTTTTGTATTTTTATTCACAATTGGGGGATTAACAGGAATTATGTTAGCTAACTCGTCTATTGACATCATCCTCCATGATACATATTATGTTGTAGCACACTTCCATTATGTACTTTCAATAGGTGCAGTATTTGCTATTATAGGGGCAATAGCTCACTGATTTCCTATATTTTTTGGGTTTAATCTTGACTCGACTTTAATAAAAACTCAATTTTTAATTACATTCATTGGCGTAAACTTGACATTTTTTCCTCAACATTTTTTAGGTTTAGCAGGAATACCTCGTCGGTACTCTGACTACCCAGACTTTTTTTCAAAATGAAATTTTGTTTCATCTTTAGGGTCTATAATTTCTTTCATTGGGATCATTTTAATAATTATTATTATTTGAAAAAGAATTATTGATAAAAAAATTATTAATTTTGCTCAATCTTCTAATTCTTCAATTGAGTGAATATTAAATTTTCCTCCGTCTGAGCATTCTTTTAATCAAAATAATATTATCCTTAAATAAACTTATGATAACTTGATCACAAATATCCTTTTCTGATATAAATTCCCCAATTATAGAGCAAATAGTATTCTTTCATGACCACTCAATAATAATTATTTTAATAATTACAATTATTACAATTTACATAATTTTAAATATTATAGCGAATAGACTTACTAGACGAACTCTAATAGAGGGACAAGAAATTGAAATTATTTGAACAATTATCCCAGCAACTACACTAATTTTTATTGCTATTCCATCTCTACATTTACTATACTTGACCGATGAAATATTTTATTCTCAAATTTCAATCAAAATCCTTGGACATCAATGATATTGATCCTATGAGTATTCAGATTTTAACAAAGAATTCGACTCATTTATAATTCCAGAAATAGATATAAATATAAATTCAATTCGGCTGTTAGAGACAGACAACAATCTAATTATCCCAGTTAATACTAACATTAAATTTTTAATTACATCAAATGATGTAATTCATTCTTGGACTGTCCCTTCTTTAGGGCTTAAAATAGATGCCGTACCGGGGCGGCTTAATCAATGTTTTTCATCTTCTAACCGTCCTGGGGTATATTATGGTCAATGCTCAGAAATTTGTGGGGCTAATCATAGATTTATGCCAATCTCTTTAGAGATTACCTCTATAAAAAATTTTATAAATTTTATCAAAAATTCATTGAATGGCTGAAAAAAGCAATGGTCTCTTAAACCAATTCATAGTTTATATTAACTTTCAATGGAAAAACTAGTTAAAATATAACAAAAGAATGTCATTCTTTAATTACTAAGGTGTTTTTCTATCCCTCAAATTTTCCCTATGAATTGACTTTTAATTTCAATAATAATAATAATATCACTTTTTTTTATAATAATTTTTATATACTTCAATAAGTTTAAATATATCAGTATTACACCGAATTTAAGGAAAAAAATTTTTTTTTTTAACTATCAATGATAAATAACTTATTTATAATTTTTGACCCCTCCACATCAATAAATTTTAGAATGAATTGGTTAGCAGGCGTAATATGAATCATAATTATACCATATATTTTTTGAGCTTCTTCGTCAGTATTTTCAATTTCTTGAAAAAAACTGTTGAAAAATTTTTTTCAAGAAATTGAAAATAATCTTAAATCTTTTAAATCAAAAAATTGTTTAATTATTACTTGTATTTTTATCATTATTATATTTAATAATTTTTTTGGCCTATTTCCTTATATTTTTACTTCCTCTAGTCACTTAATTTTTACCATATTTTTTGCTTTTCCTATTTGAATAAGTTTAATTATTTATATACTTTTAAATAAAATTAACATAATAATAGCTCATTTTGTTCCTTTAGGTTCCCCTATTTTTTTAAGATTTTTTATGGTAGTAATTGAAACTGTAAGAAATTTAATTCGTCCTATTACTCTTTCTGTTCGGTTAATAGCTAATATAATTAGAGGGCATTTATTATTACATCTTCTTTCTTCTATTTCTATATTTGGGGAATTTTTTTTTATTATATCTATTCCTGTAATAATAATTTTATTAATATTAGAAACTGCTGTAGCATTTATTCAAAGATTTGTATTCGCAATTTTAGTAACATTGTATATTAATGAGACTTAAATATTAAATATTAACATATGATATTTCACCCTTTCCATTTGGTAGAGAAAAGACCTTGACCTTTAACTAGATCTGTTTCAGCTTTTTCTTTAACTTTGGGGTTTGTAAGTTACTTTAATAATTTAAACTTTTATTTAGTCCCTTTATCTATATTAATAATTTTTTTATCATCCTTTCAATGATGGCGTGATGTTTCCCGAGAGGGGTCTTATCAAGGATTTCATACAAAATGAGTTCTTAATGGTTTAAAATTAGGAATATTACTTTTCATTTTATCCGAAGTTTTTTTTTTTTTATCTTTTTTTTGGTCTTTTTTCCATAGAAGACTTTCCCCAAGAATTGAAATTGGAGGCCATTGGCCTCCAATTAATATTTTACCATTTAATCCTTTTGAAATTCCTTTATTAAATTCTGCAATTTTAATTTCTTCAGGTGTTACAGTTACATGAAGACATCATGCTATTATAAATGCAAATTATAATTCTGCTATAACCTCAATGAAAATTACAATCCTATTAGGAATTATATTTACAATTTTTCAAATTTTCGAGTATTTTCAAGCTCAATTTTCTATTTCAGATAGAGTTTTTGGATCAACTTTTTTTATGACTACTGGCTTTCATGGCTTTCATGTGCTAATTGGGTCAATTTTTTTATTTGTATCTTATATGCGAATTCAAAATCAATTGATCTCATCAAATCATTTTTTTGGGTTTGAAGCTTCAGCTTGATATTGACATTTTGTTGATGTAGTTTGATTATTTTTATTTACATTTATATATTGATGAGTATTTTATTTAATTAGTATAATTAGTACATTTAATTTCCAATTAAAAAGTTTTTGTAAAATTAAATAATTATATTTATAATTATAATTTTATTGATCTTATTAGGGTTAATAATTTTTTTCTTTTTAATAAACTTCAAAAATCTTAAAACAAAAGAAAAAAATTCCCCATTTGAATGTGGGTTTGACCCATTTTCATTATCCCGTGTTCCTTTTTCATTAAAATTTTTTCTTGTTGGAATTATTTTTTTAATTTTTGATGTAGAAGTTGTTGTAATTTTACCTTTTCCTCTTTTATCTTTAAATAAAAATTTATTTTTTACCTTTTCTTTTATTATAATTAACATGTTAATTTTTTTAGGGCTTCTATACGAATATAAATTTAGAATACTCGATTGATTAAAATAAGAAAAGTATTTAAAATAAATAAAAGCTAATTTGCAGTTAGAAATTGAATAGTATCCTTTTCTGATTAAAATAAAGCGATATAAAATTGCATTCAGTTTCGACCTGAGCCTAGAAAATTTTCTATTTTTTAATAGAAGCCAAAAAGAGGCATTTCACTGTTAATGAATAAATTGATTTTAAATCCTATTAAATTTAAAGATTAATAAAATTAGGCTTCTAACCTAAATTTAATGAAATTTCATTTAATCTTTATTTAAATAGTGTAATAAAACACTTAACATTTTCATTGTTAAATTCCTTTAGGTTTAAATTAATTCCAAAAATTGATGCAAATAAAGCCAAAAAAGAAATTTTTTAAAAAAAAAACTAGAAATAAAAAAATAATACTTTGAGGTAAAATAATTTTTCATGCTATTATTATTAATTGGTCATATCGTATACGAACATATGTTCTTCGAATTAAAATAAATAAAATTATAAAAATTAAAACTATAATTTCTATTATAAATATGCTTCCAATAAATAAATAATTTGTTAAATATCTAATAATTATAATACTTCCATATTCGGATATAAAAATGAGAGCAAATAATCATGAACCATATTCGATATTAAAACCTGAAACTAATTCTGATTCTCTTTCAGCTAAATCAAATGGGACTCGATTTATTTCTGCTAAAATTGTGAATATTCAAATGGAAAAAATAAATAAAACTCTAAAAATTAAAGGAAACTGACATTGAATTTCGATAAAATTTTTAATATTAAATCTTTCTGGTATAAGACATATTCTAATCAAAATAATAGCTATTCTTACTTCATATGAAATTATCTGAGCAAACCCTCGGAAGGCACCAATTAAAGAATATTTAGAATTAGAAGACCAACCTCTAAATAAAATTATGTATCTGCTAACTCTAGAGATACAAATTAAAAAAATTACTCTAAGTCTCAAATTTATTGAACTATTCGAGTAAAAGAAAATAAATCATATTATTATTATTATTGAAATTATCAATAATGGGGATATAAACTGAATTCTTAGGTTTATATAAAATATAAAATTTATTTCTTTTCTAAAAAGTTTTAATGCATCTCTAAAAGGTTGAAATAACCCCTGAAATCCGACTTTATTAGGACCTTTACGAATATGGCAATATCCTAAAATTTTTCGCTCAAGTAAAGTAAAAAATGCTACTCTTAATAAAACTATTAAAATTAAGACAAAAAAAAGAAAAAAATTTAAAATTATTAAAGGAAATAATTTCATTAAGGAAGCTTAAATTCCTTGCACTTTTCTGCCACTTTAATAATTCCAAAAATTGATGCAAATAAAGCTGATTTATTAAAAATTTAATTTTTAGAATTCCTTTCGTACTAACCAAAAAATTGTTAAAATTAGGGTAGAAACCAACCTGATTCTCATCGGTCTAAACTCAGATCATGTAGGAATTCAAAAGTTGAACAAACTCCTTTTTTTAACATCTTCATTAAACAAGTATCCTAATCCAACATCGAGGTCGCAAACTATTTTGTCTATATGATCTATCTAAAATTATTACGCTGTTATCCCTAGAGTATTTTATCATAAAATCATTAATAATGGGTCATTTTATTTAAAAAAAGTTAAATATATTTTTTAGTTGCCCCAACTAAAAATATATGAAACAAATTTTATTGTTTCATATATTTTAAAATTCTTAGGGTCTTCTTGTCCTTAATTTTTATAATTGTTTCTTCACAAATTAAAATAACTTTAATTTTTAAAATTAAAAAAGTTTTTCCCTGAAATTCCATTCTCTTAGCATTCAATTAAAATCTTATTTCAATACCTTTGTATAGTCAAAATACTACAGCAATTTAATTTTTCATTGAGCAGGATTTACATTTAATCAATTTTTCTAAATGAGTTGTTTTTATTAAACAGTCAGAGAATTAAATTGCCGAATTATTTAAATTTATTTTTAATTATTTAATTTTTATTAAATATAATAATAAATTTATTCTTTTACTAATATTTTCATATTTAAAAATAATAAAAATTAAATAATTTTAATAAAAAATATTAATTTTCATAAAAACTGCAATTTATTAATTATAATATAGAGGATAATTTTATTCCTTTAATCTTATTATTTAAAAATTTTAAAAATTTATTATTTTAGCTTATCCTAAAATTATTTATCTATAATTTTATTTAATAATATATTATTTATAGAATAATATTAAATTAATTTATTAAAACTAGTTATCTCAAATTTTGACAAGCATTTCACATCTAAAAAATATTTTAATATATAATGAAATATACAAATTCTTTATATTTTAGATCAATTTGTTTCTAGAAATTTAAAATTTTAATTTTTTTAAAAAATCCCTTATGCAAAAGGTAATAAAAAATACTTTTTTTTTTGTCTTAATTTTCCTTCTCAGTTGCTCAAAAAAATTATATATATATATATATATATTCTATGAATAGTCATAAAACTTTTAATTAATTAAAAAAAAATGGTAAGTTAATACAACTTTTCATTGTAAGTGAAACATCAAATGATTTCATTTTTTAAAACACTTTCCAGTACTTTAACTTTGTTACGACTTATCTTAAAAAAGAGTGACGGGCGATATGTACATATTCTAGAGCTTTATTCAAACTAACTTTCTATTTTAACTTTACTTTCAAATCCTAACCTTAATATTTCATTTTTTGTTTCTTTTAAGCAATGTAATTCACTTCATACTTTAACTTATACTGCACCTTGACTTAATTTTGTATATATATATATATATATATATTAATATTATATTTTAATAATAATTTTGCATTATTATTTTAATAGTGGTATACAAATTGTCTTTACAAATTAAAGTAAGATTTGGGTGTTTTGTCCATTAAAGAGCAAATTCCTCTGAAAAGCTTAGAATACCGCCATAATATTTTGCTTTCGTAATTAATATTTACTTACAATATCAAGCTCCTAAATAATAGGGTATCTAATCCTAGTTTAAAGAAGGAATTAAAATTTTATATATTTTTTATATAGAAAAGAAATTTCACCTTTAATTTCTAAAAAAATTTATTTTTTTAGTTTAAAATTTATTATACTGAGAATAATTCTATTTGTTTAACCGCTGCTGCTGGCACAAATTTAGCTACAAATTCAATCTAACTCTCAATAATAGATAATTATTAAAATGAATTAAATTTTCTATTTTTATATTTTATATATAATATAAAAAAGCTAGAAGGATTTCTCATAAACCATATTTAATTTTCGAAAATTATCGAAAATTAAATATTAAAATTCATATTTTTAAACTAGAACGTCTCAAACTCGTGTCTATCGGTCATCTGGATATATAAAAGGAAACGTATGCCAGACTTTACACGTAAATCTTCCCACTACTTTTCTGATCGGTCCTATAATAGAGCAAGATGAGACCATTTTTCTTTTTCTCTCCGAATTTATACGTTAATAGATGTGAACATGACTTAGTATGACCCTTAGTTACTCTCCTATGGGTCAATAGATGAGACAGCCGGTCGTCGCCCCTTATTTACAATAGATGTAATCATATTCCGGCATAAGTAAAATGCCTGAATAAAGGGTTATCTTGATAGGATAAAATATGTATTATATACTTTTACTATTAAAAAGTTAACTTTAATAAAATTAATTATTACCTAAAAATTCAAAATTTTTTGTGCATTACACCTAAAGTTATTTGCATCAATTTTTGGAATAAACAACATTTTCAAAAAAAGAAATATTTTTACATTTTCAGTGTAATGTTTTAACTTAAACTATGAAAATTAAAGGATTAGCATTAAATAAAGAAATAATAATGATATAATTATTGTAAAAGGTTTTATTCTTATAAAAAACGAGATTTTATAATTTTTTAAAAAAGTTCTTTTAAGACCCAATGGTCCTATTATTTCAACCCACGTTCAATCACTTAATCTTATTTTTAACAATCATTTATTTCTAAAAAGAAATAAATATCTTGTAATTTTAGAAAGAAATCACATTGTTATAAAAAAATCTTGGCATTTAAAATTATAAAAGTTATAAAAATCTCTACATATTATATAAATAATTCTTACTATTAACAGTAAAGTTAATCTTAATACTTTTTGAGTTTTTCTAATGAAAATTATTCTAAAATTGGGGATTAATAATCAAAAAAAATAATTACCAATCAAAAGTAATATTATTGTTAAAATAAAAATTGGCATTTTCATAAAAATGTCAAAATTTAATTTTAATAAGGTCCTTGAAGAAAGGCCTTTTAAAAATGTATAATATAAAAAACGCATATTGTATAAAAAAGTAAAAATAATACCACCGATAAAAATTAAAAAGTTAATTAAATTTGAATTTTTTAAAAAGAAATATTCCAAAATTAAATCTTTTGAGTAAAATCCCCCAATAAACGGAATCCCTATTAATGAACACGCTGAAATTAATATACAACTTAAAATAAAAGGGCTATAACTAAAAAAGTCAGAAAGTATACGAATATCTTGTTTTCCTGATAGGTTATGAATGATAAATCCTGCTCCTAAAAATAATATTGATTTAAAAATAGCATGCATAATTAAATGGAAAAAAGCCAAATTAGTTAATCCAATTGAAAGAATAACTATTATTATTGATAATTGTCTTAAAGTAGAAAAGGCAATAATTTTTTTTAAATCATTTTCATAAAATGCATTAATTCCGGCTATCAATATAGTAAATGCTGAAATATTCAATAAAAATTTACTTATAATATCAATTTGAAATAAGAAATCAAAACGAATTAATAAATAAACACCCGCCGTTACTAAAGTAGAAGAATGTACTAAAGAAGAAACTGGGGTGGGAGCTGCTATAGCCGCTGGGAGCCATGCAGAAAAAGGAATTTGAGCTCTTTTTGTTAAACCAGCAATAATTACTAATATCCCACATAGAAATTCAATTTTAGTTAAACTAATCAAATCTAACAATCCAAAATTAAATATAAAAACAAGTATTATAATAATTATTACATCACCTACGCGGTTTCTGATAATAGTTATTATCCCAGAATTATAAGAATTAGTTCTTTGATAAAAAATTACTAAAAGATAAGATACCAACCCAAGCCCATCTCAGCCTAAAATTAATATGAAAGCATTAGGTATTATAATTAACATAATCATTGATAATACAAATGTCAAGACTATTCAACAAAATGGAACTTTTATTTTATCATGATCTATATAGCTATGTCTATATAAAATCACTATTCTTGAAATTAATAAAACTGCAAACGAAAATAGGCACCTTATTCAATCAAATATAAAATAAAATTTAAAATCTACATTAAAAAATGATGCAATTACATATTCTACAATAAAAAAATTATTTAAATAAAATAAAATTATAAATAATATTAAAAATCTTATTCTAAAAAAAAATAATATTATAGTTCATTTAATGAAAATTGTTTGATGAAATTAATTCCTCTATAAATCCACAATTTACAATTTTAACTAAACTAATCAAACAAATTCATTTTATAAAAAAGTCAATTTTCATAACCCAAAAAATTATAGGGATTAAATGTATTAATAATAAATAATATTCACGTTCAGAAATTATGAAATTTCTGAACAATATTCAACCTATGCCATGATTAATATATCTATATATGTAGATAGAATAGCAAGCTCTTAAAAAAATTAAAAATATAATTGGAATTATTATAAATATACTAAATTTCATAAGTCTTACACTTAAAAACAACTCTCCGAATAGATTTATTGTTAAAGGCGCTGACATATTAACAATTCTGAATAAAAATCACCATAAAGTTAAATTGGGAAAAATACTAATTATACCTTTAATTAGAAATAAATTTCGTGTAAAAAATCGCTCATAAAGTATATTAGCTAAACAAAAAAGCCCTGAACTGCATAAGCCATGTCCAATTATTATTACTAATATTCCATTTGATCCAAATGAAAAAAAAGTCAAACAACCTCCTAATGCAATACCCATATGGGAAACAGATGAGTAAGCAATTAAAGATTTAATATCAATTTGAAATAAGCAAAAAATTCTGATTATAACAGCACCTCAAATTGAAATAATAATTAAATATACTGATATATTTAAAATATCTAGAAAAAAAAATCTTTTAAATCGATAAATTCCATAAAATCCTAATTTTAGTAATACACCTGCTAGCATTATAGACCCGGAAATTGGGGCTTCAACATGAGCTTTTGGCAGCCAAAGATGAAAAAAAAATATTGGAATTTTAACTAAAAATCCTAATATTATTAAAAAAAAAATTAATTTTATTTCCCCAAAAATTCATTCATTAAAAACGATTCTTAAAGAAATTTGAAAATAAATTATTAATACCAAAAGAGGTAAAGAACCAAACATTGTATATATTAATATATAGAATCCAGCCTGTAGACGTTCAGGCTGGTTGCCTCATTTTAGAATTATTATTACAATAGGGAAAAGAACAGATTCAAAAAATACATAAAATATTAATAGATTTTCAGCTGAAAAACAAACCAGAAGTATATTTATTATAATAATTACATAAAATAAAAAAAAATTATTTTTAAGTAAATTTATATATGTTCTTGCAATTAATATTAGAAATGAAATTCAAATTGATAAATTTGTTATATTAAAGCTTAGTAGATCTAAAAAAAAATAATTTCTAATTATTTCTCCTCTATTACAAAGATTAACTAGAATAAAAGTTCTTGATAAAATCAATAAATATAAAATTACTTGATAAGAATTCATTAAAAAAATTAAACATAAAATTAAAACTCTTATTAACAAAAGTTTTAACATTTAATTAACCTAAAAGATTTTATCATTTCATTTCCATAATAAAATCTTATTAATACTAATAATCTTATTCCCAATGCAGCTTCGCATACAACTGTAATCAAAAAAATAAAAATTCTAAGAATATTAGAAAAAGAAAAATAAATACATATTATTAATAGCAATGATATATATATAAATTCAATTCTTAGAAGAATTATCATTATAAAATGACGGTTAATTAAAAATGAAAAAAGACCAATTAAATATATAACTAAAATGGAAATTAACATAAGTTGAAATAATTTATATAAAATATTGATTTTGTAAATCAAATTAGAATTTTTCTTTCAATTTCAGAAAAGATTTTATCACAATAAATCTCCAAAATTTATATACTATATATATTATTTTCTGAAATTAAATTTATTATATTTTTAAGAATTTTATGTCTTTCAATGTCACATCCATTTATAATACTAATTTCCTTAATTTTATTAACTTTATTTTTAGCTATAATATTCTATTTTCTTTTTCAATTATCATTAATTTCATTAATTATAATCTTAATTATTTTAGGAGGAATATTAATTATTTTTATATATATAATTAGGTTATGTCCTAACAAAAAAATTAAAATTAATATTAAAATTATATTACTTGCAATAATAATCTCTCTCCCAATTTCTATACCTATTTTCTTTATAGATTTACAGATTTCTTATATTAGAAAAATTTATACAATTAATTTTATTAATATATTAATCTTAATAATAATTTATTTAATTATTTCTTTAATAATTATTTCCAAAAATTTAAATTGAATTAATTGCCCTATTAAGAAATTTAATTAAAAAAAAATTAACATATGATAGAAAATAAATTTATTTATCCTATAAAAAATTTACCTACTCCTTCTAATATTTCATATATATGAAATTTAGGGTCCCTGTTAGGAATTTGCCTTGGTAGGCAAATCCTAACAGGATTATTTTTAGCTATAAATTTTTCTAGAGATATTTCAACAGCTTTTTCCATAATTTCTCATATTCAACGAGATGTTAATAATGGATGATTAATTCGATCTATCCATGCTAATGGAGCCTCATTATTTTTTATCTTAATATATTTGCATATTGGTCGAGGAATTTATTACTCATCATTTTATTTTACTAAAGTGTGAATTTCAGGAATTATAATTATTTTTATTCTTATAGCCACTGCATTTTTAGGCTATATTTTACCTTGAGGTCAAATATCTTTTTGAGGAGCAACAGTAATTACAAACTTAATTTCTGCAATTCCTTATATTGGACTTCCAATAACTTTTTGAATCTGAGGAGGGTTTTCTGTTGATAATAATACTTTAATTCGATTTTTTTCCCTTCATTTTCTTCTCCCCTTCATATTATTATTTTTAGTAATAATTCATATTTTCCTAATCCATATGAAGGGGAGAAGAAACCCCCTGGGGACTTCTATAAATATTGATAAAATTTCTTTTCACCCATACTATAGAATTAAAGATGTTTTGGGAATTTTTGTAATATTTCTTGGGTTTACTTTTGTTTCTATTCTTTGGCCTTACAGCTTAATAGATGCAGAAAATTTTAATATTGCTAATCCTCTTATTACTCCACCTCATATCCAACCTGAATGATACTTTCTATTTGCTTATGCAATTTTGCGTTCAATTCCCAACAAATTAGGGGGGGTAGTAGCATTAGTAATATCAATTATTATTGTAGTTACTTTTTCGTTTTCTATGAATAACAAAATATCATCCTTTTATTTTAACAAATGAAAAAAAATTTTATTTTGATCTTTAGCTAATTGCTTTATTATATTAACATTCTTAGGAGCTATACCTATTGAATATCCTTATGATTTAATAAGAAAAATTTTCACAACTTTATATTTTGCTATATTTATTATAATCCCCTTAGCCTAGACTTTTTAACTATAATTAAGTATATATTTTGAAAATATAAAAAAGAAAAATTTTTCTAAAAGTCTTTCAACTGAAAATTTTTTCATAAATAAATTCTAAATTTATTGCATTTCTCTGCCAAGTTGAAAATAAACTTAGGTTTGGAACCGGGTAGCCTAAGGCTACCCGGTTCTAAACTCGTGTCTATCGGTCATCTGGATATATAAAAGGAAACGTATGCCAGACTTTACACGTAAATCTTCCCACTACTTTTCTGATCGGTCCTATAATAGAGCAAGATGAGACCATTTTTCTTTTTCTCTCCGAATTTATACGTTAATAGATGTGAACATGACTTAGTATGACCCTTAGTTACTCTCCTATGGGTCAATAGATGAGACAGCCGGTCGTCGCCCCTTATTTACAATAGATGAGATAATACATTGCATGCAGAAAAATCTTAATTATATTTAAATTGCAAATTTAAATGAGATTTAAAATCTAAGATTTTATTAA